AATTCGTGGTCTAATCAGACAACATGTTGCTTCTAACATAGGGATTGCTAAAAGTCAAATTCGGGAAAAAGAACTGATTGTATGGGAAATACTTCAAGAAGTTTTGCGGGGGCATCCTGTATTGTTGAATAGAGCACCCACCTTGCATAGATTAGGCATACAGGCCTTCCAACCCATTTTAGTGGAGGGGCGCGCTATTTGTTTACACCCATTAGTTTGTAAGGGTTTCAATGCAGACTTTGATGGAGATCAAATGGCTGTTCATGTACCTTTATCTTTGGAAGCTCAAGCGGAGGCTCGTTTACTTATGTTTTCTCATATAAATCTCTTGTCTCCAGCTATTGGGGATCCCATTTCCGTACCAACTCAAGATATGCTTATCGGACTCTATGTATTAACGATCAGGAATCGTAGAGGTATTTGTGCAAATAGGCATAATCCATATAATCGCGGAAACTATCAAAATAATACAGTTGACAATAATGACTATAAGTATACGAAAGAGAAAGAACTGTATTTTTGTGGTTCCTATGATGTACTTGGAGCTTATCGGCAGAAACGAATCAGTTTAGATAGTCCTTTGTGGCTCCGATGGAGACTAGATCAACGTGTCATTGGCTCAAGAGAAGTTCCCATCGAAGTTCAATATGAATCCTTGGGTACTTATCATGAGATTTATGAGCACTATCTAATAGTAGGAAGTGTAAAAAAAGAAATCCATTGTATATACATTCGAACCACTCTTGGTCATATTTCTTTTTATCGAGAAATAGAAGAAGCCATACAGGGGTTTTGTCGGGCCTATTCATACGCTATCTAAACTAATAAATTAGATTAGGTGATGCCCGTGCCCGTAGGGATTCGGGTCTCTCCAGTTTCACTGGTATCATAATTTCTGAATTTTTGCGTGAATCAAGATTGAGATTGAGGAAAGGAAGTTTTCGAATCACTGACTCAGGCCCATTGTCGAATCCTACTCAGCAGAATATAGAGGTACTTATGGCAGAACGGGCTGATCTGGTCTTTCACAATAAAGTGATAAATGGAACTGCTATGAAACGACTTATTAGCAGATTAATAGATCATTTCGGAATGGCATATACATCACACATCCTGGATCAAGTAAAGACTTTGGGTTTCCAGCAAGCCACTGCTACATCTATTTCATTAGGAATTGATGATCTTTTAACAATACCTTCTAAGGGATGGTTAGTCCAAGACACTGAACAACAAAGTTTTATTTTTGAAAAACACCATCATTATGGAAATGTACATGCGGTAGAAAAATTACGTCAATCCATTGAGATATGGTATGCTACAAGTGAATATTTGAGACAAGAAATGAATCCTAATTTTCGGATGACTGATCCTTCTAATCCAGTCCATCTGATGTCCTTTTCGGGAGCTAGAGGAAATGCATCTCAGATACACCAATTAGTAGGTATGAGAGGATTAATGTCGGATCCCCAAGGACAAATGATTGATTTACCCATTCAAAGCAATTTACGCGAAGGGCTTTCTTTGACAGAATATATAATTTCCTGCTACGGAGCCCGCAAAGGAGTTGTAGATACTGCTGTACGAACATCAGATGCTGGATACCTCACGCGTAGACTTGTTGAAGTAGTTCAACACATTATTGTACGTAGAACGGATTGTGGTACTATCCGAGGTATTTCCGTGAGTCCTCGAAATGGGATGACGGAAAAAATTTTTGTCCAAACACTAATTGGTCGTGTATTAGCAGACAATATATATATGGGTCTACGATGCATTGCGGCTCGAAATCAAGATATTGGGATTGGACTTGTCAATCGATTCATAACCTTTCGGGCACAACCAATATATATTCGAACCCCCTTTACTTGCAAGAGTGCATCTTGGATCTGTCAATTATGTTATGGTCGGAGTCCCACTCACGGCGACCTGGTCGAATTGGGAGAAGCCGTAGGTATTATTGCGGGTCAATCAATTGGGGAACCAGGGACTCAACTAACATTAAGAACTTTTCATACCGGTGGAGTATTCACAGGTGATACTGCCGAACATGTACGAGCTCCTTCTAATGGAAAAATAAAATTCAATGAGGATTTGGTTTATCCCACACGTACCCGTCATGGGCATCCTGCTTTTCTATGTTCTATAGACTTGTATGTAACTATTGAGACTCGGGATATTATCCATAATGTGAATATTCCACCAAAAAGTTTGATTTTAGTTCAAAATGATCAATATGTAGAATCAGAACAAGTGATTGCTGAGATTCGTGCCGGAACGTCTACTTTTCGTTTTAAAGAGAAGGTACGAAAACATATTTATTCTGAATCAGAGGGAGAAATGCACTGGAGTACCGATGTCCACCATGCATCTGAATATACACATGGTAATGTTCATCTATTACCAAAAACAAGTCATTTATGGATATTAGCAGGAGGTCCGTGCAGATCCAGTATAGTGTCTTTTTCGCTCCACAAAGATCAAGATCAAATGAATGTTCATTCTTTTTCTTTCGAAGAAAGATATATCTTTGACCTCTCAATGACTAATCATCGAGTAAGACATAAATTGTTGGATACTTCTGGTAAAAAAGATAGGGAAATTCTTGACTATTCAAGACCTGATCGAATCATATCCAATGGTCATTGGAATTTCATATATCCTTCTATTCTCCAAGAAAATTCTGATTTCTTGGCGAAAAAACGAAGAAATAGATTCATTATCCCATTACAATATGATCAAGAACCAGATAAAGAACTAATGCCCTGTTTTGGTATTTCGATTGAAATACCCATAAATGGTATTTTACGTAGAAATAGTATTCTTGCTTATTTTGATGATCCACGATACAGAAGAAATAGTTCAGGAATTACTAAATATGGGACCATAGAGGTGGATTCAATCATAAAAAAAGAGGATTTGATTGAGTATCGAGGAGCAAAAGAATTTAGTCCGAAATACCAGAAAGTAGATCGGTTTTTTTTCATTCTCGAAGAAGTGCATATCTTACCCGGATCTTCGTTCATAATGGTCCGGAACAATAGTATCATTGGAGTAGATACACAACTCGCTTTAAATACAAGAAGCCGGGTAGGCGGATTAGTCCGAATGGAGAGAAAAAAAAAAAGTATTGAACTGAAAATCTTTTCTGGAGATATTCATTTTCCTGGAGAAACAGATAAGATATCCAGGCACAGCGGCATTTTGATACCACCAGAGACGGAAAAAAAAAATTCTAAGAAATCAAAAAAATTGAAAAATTGGATCTATGTCCAACGGATCACACCCACCAAGAAAAAGTATTTTGTTTCGGTTCGGTCCGTAGTCACATATGAAATAGCTGATGGGATAAATTTAGCAACACTTTTCCCTCGGGATCTCTTGCAGGAAAAGGATAATGTCCAACTTAGAGTTGTCAATTATATCCTTTATGGAAATGGCAAGTCAATTCGAGGAATTTATCACACAAGTATTCAATTAGTTCGGACTTGCTTAGTATTGAATTGGGACCAAGAAAAAAATGGTTCTATAGAAGAGGTTCATGCTTCCTTTGTTGAGGTAAGGACAAATGATCTGATTCGCGATTTCATAAGAATTGAGTTAGTCAAGTCCACTATTTCGTATACCGGAAAAAGGTATGATAGGGCAAGTTCCGTATTGATTTCCGATAATGGATTAGATCGCACCAATATCAATCCTTTTTATTCCAAGGCGAAGATTCAATCACTTACCCAACATCAAGGAACTATTGGTATTGGTACGTTGTTGAATCGAAATAATGAATGCCAATCTTTGATAATTTTGTCATCATCCAATTGTTCTCGAATTGGTCCATTCAATGGTTCGAAATATAACAATGTGACAAAAGAATCAGATCCCATAATAAAAATTAGGGATTTGCTGGGTCCCTTAGGGACTATTGTCCCTAAAATAGCGAATTTTTTTTCATCTTACTATTTAATAACTCATAATCATATCTTGTTAAAGAAATATTTGTTACTTGACAATTTTAAACAGACTTTCCAAGTACTTAAATACTGTTTAATAGATGAAAATAGGAGGATTTATAATCCCGATCCATGCGGTAACATAATTTTGAATCCATTCCATTTGAATTGGTGCTTTCTCCATCACGATTATTGTGAAGAGACATCTACAATAATTAGCCTTGGACAATTTATTTGTGAAAATGTATGTCTATTCAAATACGAATCACACGTAAAAAAATCTGGTCAAATTTTAATTGTTCATGTTGACTCCTTAGTTATAAGATCAGCTAAACCCTATTTGGCCACTCCAGGAGCAACTGTTCATAGCCATTATGGAGAAATCCTTTACGAAGGAGATACATTAGTTACATTTATATATGAAAAATCGAGATCTGGTGACATAACGCAAGGTCTTCCAAAAGTGGAACAAATCTTAGAAGTGCGTTCGATTGATTCAATATCGATGAACCTAGAAAGGAGAGTTGAAGGTTGGAACGAACGTATACAAAGAATTCTTGGAATACCCTGGGGATTCTTGATTGGAGCTGAGCTAACCATAGCCCAAAGTCGTATCTCTTTGGTTAATAAGATCCAAAAGGTTTATCGATCCCAGGGGGTACAGATCCATAATAGACATATAGAAATTATTGTACGTCAAGTAACATCAAAAGTGTTGGTTTCAGAAGATGGAATGTCTAATGTTTTTTTACCTGGAGAATTAATCGGCTTTTTGCGAGCGGAACGAGCAGGGCGTGCTTTGGACGAAGCGATCTGTTATCGGGCAATCTTATTGGGAATAACGAGGGCATCTCTAAATACTCAAAGTTTCATATCCGAAGCAAGTTTTCAAGAAACCGCTCGAGTTTTAGCAAAAGCTGCTCTACGAGGTCGTATTGATTGGTTGAAAGGCCTGAAAGAGAACGTTGTTCTGGGGGGGATTATACCTGTTGGTACCGGATTCCAAAAATTAGTACACCCTTCAAGGCAAGACAAGAACATTCATTTGGAAATAAGAGATATTTTGTTACACCATAGAGAATTATTTTGTTCTTACGTCCAAAACAATTTCCATGAGACAAATTTCCATGAGACATCAGAACAATCATTTACGCGATTTAATGATTCCTAAGAGCAGATTCTTTTCTTTCACTTTAACTATCTTTCAATTATCTGGTCCGATTATTGATTTGGTAAAAAATAAAAAATAAGTAATTAAATTGGTAAAAAATAAGTAATTAAAAGAAATTAATGGTTTGGGTCGTGTATCAACGGTCAATCCCCCGTAGAAGGTTCCATCGGAACAATTATTTATTTCAGGTTACCTCGTCTCTTTGTTAAAAAAAAAGGAAGTCTGGGGAAAAATGACAAGAAGATATTGGAACATCAATTTGGAAGAGATGATGGAAGCAGGAGTTCATTTTGGTCATGGTACTAAGAAATGGAATCCTAGAATGGCCCCTTACATCTCTGCAAAGCGTAAAGGTATTCATATTACAAATCTCACTAGAACTGCTCGTTTTTTATCAGAAACCTGTGATTTAGTTTTTGATGCAGCAAGTAGGGGAAAAAACTTCTTAATCGTTGGTACAAAAAATAAAGCAGTGGATTCAGTAGCATCAGCTGCAATAAGGGCTCGGTGTCATTATGTTAATAAAAAATGGCTTGGTGGTATGTTAACGAATTGGTCCACTACGGAAACGAGACTTCACAAGTTCAGGGACTTAAGAGCAGAACAAAAGATGGGGAAACTCAACTGTCTCCCCAAAAGAGATGCAGCAATGTTGAAGAGAAAATTATCTACCTTGCAAACATATCTCGGTGGGATCAAATATATGACGGGGTTGCCTGATATTGTGATCATCGTTGATCAGCAAGAAGAATATACGGCTCTTCGAGAATGTGTCATTTTGGGGATTCCGACAATTTGTTTAATCGATACAAATTGTGACCCAGATCTCGCAGATATTTCGATTCCAGCAAATGATGACGCTATAGCTTCAATCCGATTGATTCTTAACAAATTAGTATCTGCAATTTGTGAGGGTCGTTCTAGCTATATAAGAAATCGTTGATTATCATTAAGAATAATAAGATTAGTTAATTATTTGGCAACTCCATAGATTTATTGGATCGGTTACTATTTTTGAATTTTTTAAAAGAGATAAAAAAAGTACTGGGGATATTGATATTATGTTATGATGTTATGTAATTTCTTGGTATCGTAAATAAAATATACGATTAATGATTCAAGTTAGTGAGTTGAGAAATAGATGGTTGAATCAAAATAATTCCTTTTTTGAAGTTCAATTTCTGTCAGAGGACAATATGAATGTTATACCATGTTCCATTAAAACACTCAAAGGGTTATACGATATATCGGGTGTAGAAGTAGGCCAACATTTCTATTGGCAAATAGGAGGTTTACAAATCCATGCCCAAGTACTTATCACTTCTTGGGTCGTAATTGCTATCTTATTAGGTTCAGTCATCATAGCTGTTCGGAATCCACAAACCATTCCGACCGACGGTCAGAATTTCTTCGAATATGTCCTTGAATTTATTCGAGATTTGAGCAAAACTCAGATTGGAGAAGAATATGTTCCTTGGGTTCCCTTTATTGGAACTATGTTCTTATTTATTTTTGTTTCTAACTGGTCAGGTGCTCTTTTACCTTGGAAAATCATACAATTACCTCATGGGGAGTTAGCTGCGCCTACGAATGATATAAATACTACTGTTGCTTTAGCTTTACCCACGTCAGCGGCATATTTTTATGCGGGTCTTACCAAAAAAGGATTGGGTTATTTCGGGAAATACATTCAACCAACCCCAATACTTTTACCAATTAACATCCTAGAAGATTTCACAAAACCTTTATCTCTTAGTTTTCGACTTTTCGGGAATATATTGGCTGATGAATTAGTAGTTGTTGTTCTTGTTTCTTTAGTCCCTTCAGTAGTTCCTATACCTGTTATGCTTCTTGGATTATTTACAAGTGGTATTCAAGCTCTTATTTTTGCAACGTTAGCCGCGGCTTATATAGGTGAATCCATGGAGGGTCATCATTGACTAGTTTTCGAAATAGTCTTTTTTAAGCTTATCCCAATTCATGCATGATTCAAGATAATCCACTTGGTTGGGGAACATAATAGATACAAATACAAATACGTATGAATATACGACCTAGAGTCGTAGGAAAAAAGATAGACGATATTGCGGAATTGTAAAAAAAAAGATGGGTTGGGGGGGTCACACTAGATGTATGTAATCTTTATAAGTCCAGCCCCTGTGTCTGTTTCGAGGAATGATTCTAGAATCCGATTCAATATAAAATGCGGGTGGTTTACGTTATGGAAGAAACAAATGTATATGTGATATTAGATATTTACTAGTTATATAGGACTATTCCTAATATATATATATATTATTATATACCCTATATATATATATTATTGATTTGATTGATTTGATTGCGGTTCACTGCATTTATATAGTTCCAATATAAGTCTTTCTGTTTCGTCTGTGACTGTGGATCGAATGAAATGCAAAAAAGAGATGAACTCAAGGATAGTATCTAGAAGAAAAAAGAAAGGAAAGAAGAATTGAATGAAAGAATGGTTCGAAACAAAGAAATGCAATAACTAGAACCGTATACATATGTATTTACAAAAACTCCATTATGGGTAGAAACTCAAAATGAGATATCGAAATAGTTCTGACGATTCAGTAATATTATCATTTCAATTCGGAGTTTTTAGTTATTTCGACCCGATAGATCTTAATCAGATAGATCTTAATGATAAAATCTTAATGAAAAAAAAAAAATGATAAAAAAAATTAAGTAAAAATTTATTGGTTGATTGTATCATTAACCATTTCTTTTTTTTTTTGGTGCGAGGAACTTACCATGAATCCACTGATTTCTGCCGCTTCCGTTATTGCTGCTGGATTGGCCGTAGGGCTTGCTTCTATTGGACCTGGAGTTGGTCAAGGTACTGCTGCAGGCCAAGCTGTAGAAGGTATTGCGAGACAACCAGAAGCAGAGGGTAAAATACGAGGTACTTTATTGCTTAGTCTAGCTTTTATGGAAGCTTTAACAATTTATGGACTGGTCGTGGCGTTAGCGCTTTTGTTTGCGAATCCTTTTGTTTAATCCTAGAAATGTAAAAAAGTACCTTACATACTATACTTTTTTTCTTATTTTTTTAACTCGCTATACTTTTTTCTTATTTTATTAACTCAGAATTGCTGTTTGCTTCTTCTAATTATATCAACGCTTTACTCCTACAATTATTTATTTGTTGAGACAATACCCCAGGAAAGGAAGGATTGTTTTGAGGATGAGTAATTACTGATCCGCTCGTTTTCTTCCTTCGCGTCCTTAGCTTAGTACAATGGAAACCTTTTTTTTTACTTTTTTTAGGAATCGTTTCAACAAACGAGATATTTCACAATTGACATGAGACCCAAGACTTAACCTAATAAGTATTTTATTGGATTGGAAACTTCAAGTAAGAAATTTTAAAATTATCAAATTAAATTACTAGATTTAATCTACTCCCTAGATTTAATCTACTCCCATTAAAAAAAAATGGAAATTAAATTTATAATTTATATAATAAAAAGAAATCGATCAAAAAAGGGACAACGAAGTGATACAAAAAGAACTCTGTTCTTTGTTAGTCCTATCTATAAGAGGAGAGCATATGAAAAATGGAACCGATTCTTTCCTTTCCTTGGGTCACTGGCCATCCGCCGGGAGTTTCGGGTTTAATACCGATATTTTAGCAACAAATCCAATAAATCTAAGTGTAGTGCTTGGTGTATTGATTTTTTTTGGAAAGGGGGTGTGTGCGAGTTGTGTATTTCAAGAATAGGTTGGATCCATCCGACTGCACTTTTTTTATGGTATTTTATTCATTTTATAGGATAAATAGGAAAAAAAGTGCACGATCTCAACGAATTATTTCTGAATAAATTAAGAAATCATATGTAAGAACCATAGCATTTCGTGACTTATTGGTAAATTTGATTCTCTATCAACCAATAATGTGAGACCATTAACATGGTTAAAGCTAAACTGTTTGAAGTCCAGGCAAAACATGGTACTCTTTCTACCGGTACTAACGTAACGAAATGGTTTAAAAATGAATAGTTGGTAATTTATCTGATATAGAACACTCATATCGATAAAATGATTTGAACTATTTATTAAAAAAATGGGCATCTTGCTCTTTTTTTCCAATGCCGAATCGACGACCTACGTAAAAAAAAAAATAGGAATTTTTGGATTTGAAGAAAAAAAGGAAATAAAAAAAATATAGAAATAAATTGTAAATTTGAATTTAAAATTAAATAAAGAACAAATCAAATACAAATAAAGAACAAATACAAATAAAGAAAGAACTTTGCTGACAATTATAGATTTTTGTCTGGTCGGAAGAGTCCTCCTAATATTCTGGTCTTATATCAGTTTCGATGTTTTTGAATATAAACAGAAAAGAGAGGGTAGGCTCATTACATTAAAAAAAAAAAGATATGGGAATGCCCATAATATAAATATAAAATAAATAATTGAGCGTGAGAGCCAAATGAATCGAAAGATTCATGTTTGGTTCGGGAAGAGATTATTGAAGTTGTGAAATTAATGGTAAGATAATCTACTTTCATTAAATGATTTATTAGATAATCGAAAACAGAGGATCTTGAGTACTATTCGAAATTCGGAAGAATTACGTAGAGGGGCCATTGAGCAGCTCGAAAGAGCCAGGACTCGCTTACGGAAAGTAGAAATAGAAGCAGATGAGTATCGAATGAATGGATACTCTGAGATAGAACGAGAAAAAGAAAATTTGATTAATGCTACTTGTGACACTTTGGAACGATTAGAAAATTACAAAAATGAAACCCTTCATTTTGAACAACAAAGAGCGATTAATCAGGTCCGACAACGAGTTTTCCAACAAGCCTTACAAGGAGCTCTAGGAACTCTGAATAGTTGTTTGAATAGTGAG